CAATCAACTACAGCTTGAGCAATGCGCCACTGATTATTTAATATAGAGTTTTTAGGTGAACATCTCATACGAAATTTATATTTTTTTTGTGTTTCACTTTGGTATGACATTTCGTCAAAAGAAAACAGAGCGCGGCCATTTTCCTTTCATACGCAATTTCCACCGACCTGTCTTTTTTTTTCTTGTTTATGTACGACATTTCGTCAGGATCTGCCCTGGTGCTAAAAGTAAGGCAAAGGGCATTGCTGCGGGGCCGCTCGCCGAGTCTCTTTCTCCTATGGGCTTCAGCATTGTTTAGTAGATCCCTATATTCTTAGGATACGAGAAAGCAAAAAGAACAACATGAAGTGTGATCCTCTAAGGGAAGGTATGTAGGCAGCTTCGTCCAGGAAGTTCCACTTTAAGGTTGTTACTACGACCCGCTCATCGTCAGATTTCCTTAATCAATGACACCTTCCTTTTCAATGAGTCCTAGCTTCCCCCTGGTCGACGAATCTTGAACCGGATTGACTACAATCTGAATTCGCTACTCTCACTCAAGCTACCCCCCTACAGGAGGAACCAAGTCTACCCTTTCCTTTTTATTCTCTGTGAACCTTTGACCTCTGGAAGTAGCGGCTAGCTCTGCAGCGGATAGCGTCTACGGGAATCCTGTTTAGCAAAGTAGCAGAGAAGAAAGCAAAAAACAACCTATTTTACAACAACTTATTTAATTGACACCAAATAAGCTGCACAAAATCGGTTGTTGAAAATGAACCAAAGAGATAAATCAGGTCTCACAGGCAGTAGCAGTTCAAGCACAAGAGCAACACGGTTTGAGTCACTCCTATCCACCACCCAACCCCCAAAGCTCTCAAATCCAACCTGCAAGGGACAACCAAGACAACGCAGAAAAGAGGCGAAAACAACCCGCCCCACAACCACTGAAGCCACTGTAGAAAACGTGGAGAGAGCACCCACCGTCCAACAAAACAGCAGCCACTGGTAGCAAACAGGAACCCCCACTGAAGCTCAAAGACATCACCCCCCTAATCCATAGACTAGTCAACCAAAAAGAGACGCAGCCTAGCCAGATCCACCTAGTGCAGTACACCAGACCCAGAGTAGCTAACAAACCTGCTAAGCAAATCCCCAAACCCCCAGCCACTGCCTCACGAACAATTCCATGCACAGCCACCGCACGGCCACCATCTGAAGCAACAAAATCTCATGGCAAAGAGCCCAAAGCCCAAATCAAGTCATAGCCTCCCTCAACTGCTCAAACCACTGAGAGATCTGACAATAGACCCGCAGCCACCCTACACCACAATTAAGCCAAACCAAGAACTCAAGCACCATGGAAGCCAAAAAGAGAAAAAGGAATATTCCAATTCCAACAAATCTCTCCGTTGGTGGGATCATCTCGAATGCTAGGAATGGAGGCACACCTAAATCTCACATCATCCTTTACACTTTCAGTGCCTTCGGTGCCTTTCATTTGTATTCAGTCTTATACAAGCGGGCATTTCTCTCTCTCCAAATATGGTAGATGGTAGCACTCCACACAATTTTCCTAACCAAAGAAAAAAAGGCTTTCCTCCCTTTGACATATATCCCAAGTAGAAAAAAATAGAACTAGTGCGTCAGTCAATTACTTTATAAAAGAGATGCTATTGCGCCTCCTGCGTTGCCGAACGAGACTGAACCATTTTACATTGTCCGAGCGTCAAGCTCTACCCGAAAGAGAAGCCAGGCGGTTAAGCGACATAGCGAGCTTCGGTCATGCGGTTTTTTGTTCTGGGTAGAAATTATCGGGATCTTTCTTCTCCTGACTGGACCATCCGATCAGTGCACCATTTGAAAAGGGTGTTTTATTTTAGGGCAGCGCACATGCCTACCTATATTAAAGTTAAAAATACATGCCACCCGCACTTAGGTTCTAAATCTAAGGTGACCAAATAAAGTTCTTCGTCGTCTGACACCGGGAAGTAGAGGGAATCTAAGGCAGTTCACTCACTCGCTTAGCGCTTGTACTAAGGCATCTTTCCTAAGGTAGCTTGTTTCTTTCCTAGAAGTTGAACTAGTTCCTGTTTATTCAATAGATTAATTAACGCTATAAATATATATATAATATCGTTTAGCGTTTCTTCATTCAACAGAATAGAAGACCAATTTCCTTGCAAATATGAAAAACTACCGCCCATAAGGATCATACTTTCTTGGCCCCTCACTCCTCTCCGAGGGTTCTTTACTTTTCCTCTTCATCTTACGCCCTGTGCACATAGAAAGAATGACTGGGTTGTAAGACACTCGACTCAGATGAAGACATGTCAATCTTGTTGTTACATTTCTTTCCAGAATACAAAGCTTCATTGTTCATCTTGAGAGCTTCCCGTTACTCATCTATAGGGAGAGTAGGTGCTATGTGACTTGGATATGGCGAGTCATCAAGCACTTGAATTACCTGACATGACAGACTTTCAATGCCTGGGATGTCCATTAACTCAGGTGGCATAAACTC